TTTATGAAACTTATTATCTAGATGGCAATCAAGAACAAGAAAATTCGAAGTTACAAATATTTACAGAAAAAAAAGATCTCTTCCGATTTGAAAAACCGGTTGTAACTATTCTTTTCGACCCTAAACGATGGAATCGGCCCTTACGGTATATAAAAAACAATCGGTGTGAAAATGCTGTAAGAACTGAAATGTCACAATATTTTTTTTCTACATGTCAAAGTGATGGAAAAGAAAGAATAACCTTTACGTATCCCCCCAGTTTGGCAACTTTTTTGGAAATGATGCAAAGAAAGACGTCTCTGTTCCAAAAAAAAAAAGTCCCCTCTACTGAATCTACTGAATTTTCTAATAAGTGGGGTTATATCAATGAACATAAACAGAAAAATATAAGCAAAAATTTTATAAATCGAGTAAAAACTCTCGAAAAAAACCTAGGAAAAACTTTCGCTAAAAAATCCGTTGTTCTGAATATACTTGAAAAAAGAACTCGGTTGTGTAATGATAAGACTAAAAACGAATATTTACCCAAAATATATGATCCTTTCTTAAATGGACCTTATCGCGGACAAATCAAAAAATGGTTTTCACTCTCAATTAAAAATGAAATTTCTCGAAACAATTATATAGAAAATATAGAAAAGTTTTTGATAAATAAGATTCATAGTATCCTTATTATTATTAATCGCCTAGAATTTGAACAGAAACTAAATCCGTTTGATAGAAAAACATGCGGGAAGCAAATGAATTATTTATTGAACTTAATCGATGAATTTGTTGTAAAATCCACATCAAGTGTAAATTTTAAAAGACCTTTTTTAGTTCCCGAACACGAACAAATAAGAATTGATTCAGAAGATAGAATCAAAATTTTCAAATTTTTATTTGATGCAGATACAACCCTTCCCGACGAGAAAACGATAAAAAAAAAATCTAATGCACTAAAAGAAATCCATAAAAAAGTCCCTCGATGGTCATACAAATTAATTACTGATTTGGAACAACAGTTGGGGGAGGGCCAGGAAAGTGTGGTAACCGATCATGAGATTCGCTCAAGAAGAGCAAAACGCGTAATTATTTTTACTGATAAGCAACAGAATACTGATATTTATAGTAATACCCAAGAAACTAATAATACAGATCAAACAGGCGAAGTGGCTTTGATACGTTATTCACAACAATCAGATTTTCGTCGCGGCATAATCAAAGGCTCTGTGCGTGCTCAAAGACGAAAAATAGTTACTTGGAAATTCTTTGAGGCAGATGCGCATTCCCCTCTCTTTTTGGACCGAAAATCCCCTTTTTTTTCTTTTGCTATTTCCGAACGTATAAAGCTAATTTTGAAAAATTGTATGTGGACAAACACAGAACTCAAAATTTTTGATTATAAAGAGAAAACCGCAGAAGAAAGTGAAAAAAAAAAGGAAGCAAAAAGAAATGAGAAAGTACGTATAGAAATAGCGGAAGCCTGGGATAGTGTTTTACTTGCTCAAGCAATAAGAGGTTTTTTGTTAATCACCCAATCGATTCTTAGAAAATATATTATATTCCCTTCATTGATAATAATTAAAAATACCGCCCGTATGCTATTGTTTCAATCTCCCGAATGGTCCGAAGATTTTAAAGATTGGAATCGAGAAATTTATGTTAAATGCACCTATAGTGGCGTTCAATTATCAGAAAAAGAATTTCCAAAAAACTGGTTAGCAGATGGTATTCAGATTAAGATCCTATTTCCTTTTCGTCTGAAACCTTGGCACAGATCTAACCCACCAGTCCCCTATAACGATCCAATGAAAAAGCCAATGAAAAAGAAAGACTCAAAAAATTCTTTTTGCTTTTTAACAATTTTTGGAATGGAAGCTGAATTCCCTTTTGATTCTCCCAGAAAACAACTTTCATTTTTTGAACCCATTTTAAAAGAACTCAAAAGAAAAATTAGAAAATTAAACAAGAAATGCTTTCGAATTCTAAGAATTCTTAAAGAAAAAACAAAATGGTTTCTAAATGTTTCAAAAAAAAAAAAAAAATGGGGTATTAAAAGGATTCTCTCTTTTTTTTTTAAAGAAATAAAAAAGGAACTCTCAAAAATAAATCCAATTCTATTATTTGGATTGGGAAAAAGAAAAGTATATGAATTGAGTAAAACTAAAAAAGATTCGATAATCAGTAATCTGATGATTCATGAATTGTCCAGTGAAACTATACCCCAAAATTGGACAAATTATTCATTGACAGAAAAAAAAATGCAGGATCTAACTGATAGAACAAACACAATCATAAATCAAATAGAAAAAATTACAAATGAAAAAAGGAACGTATTTATAATCCCGGATCGAAATATTAATTCTAACAAAATAAATGATGATGATAAAAGGTTGGAATCAAAAAAAAAGATTGGGCCGATATTAAAAAGAAAAAATGCTCGACTAATACGCAAATCGCATTATTTTATAAAAATTTTCATTGAAAGGATATACATAGATATCTTTCTGTGGATCATGAATATTCCTAGGATCAATACACAGCCATTTGTTGAATCAATAAAACAAATTTTAAATAAATACATTACCAATAATGAAACAAATCAAGAAAAAATTGATAAACCAAATCAAAGTTTAATTCACTTTATTTCAAATATAAAAAGGGCACTTTATAATACGAATATTAGTAATAAGAACTCAAATACTTTTTGTGACTTATCCTACTTTTCACAAGCTTATGTATTTTACAAACTCTCACAAACCAAATTTATTAATTTCGATTTTTATAAGTTAAAATCTGTCTTTCAATATAATGGAGCAGCCCCTTTTATTAAAAATGAAATAAAGGGTTATTTTGTTGGAACACAAGAACTTTTTCATTCTCAATTAAAACATAAGAATCGTCATAATTCTGGAATAAAAATAAATCAATGGACAAATTGGTTAAGGAATCATTATCAATATGATATATCTCAGATTAGATGGTCTAGATTAGTACCCCCAAAATGGCGAAATAGATTCAATCAATACTGTATGAATCAAAATAAGGATTTATGCAACCCATCTAAAAAAACGAAATTTATGCACTACGAAAAACAAAATTATTTTGAAATGGCTTCACTACTGAATGAAAAAGAAAATTTTAAAAAACAATATAGATATGATCTATTAGCATATAAATCTATTAATTCTGAAGATACGAAGTACTCTTCAATTTATGAATCGTCATTACACGTAAAAAATAATCAAGAGGTTTTTTCGAATTTCAACACAACTAAACGACAATCTTTTTATATGATAGAAGGTATTCCTATCAATAATGATCTAGTACAAGATGATATTAAAAATATGGAGAAAAATCTCGATAGAAAATATTTTGATTGGAGAATTATCCGTTTTTGTCTTAGAAAGAGAATCGATATCAAAGCTTGGATCAATATGGATATTGACCCAAACAGTAATAAAAAATCTACTAAGACTAAACTTACTAATTATCAAACAATTGATAAAATAAAAAAGAAAAATACGTTTTATCTCGCGATTCATCAAGAAATCAATCTATCCAACAAAAAAACTTTTTTGGATTGGATGGGAATGAATGAAGAAATACTAAATCGTCCCATATCAAATCTTGAACGTTGGTTCTTCCCCGAATTTTTGATCTTTTATAATTTATATAAAACGAAACCGTGGGTTATACCAATAAAATTACTTCTTTTAGATTCTAATATAAATGAAAACAATACTGATATTGAAAACAAAAGTATCGTCGGAAATAAAAAAAGAGATCCTTTTATATCACTATCCTCCAATGAAAAAAAATCTCTTGAATTAAAAAAACAAAATAAAGGGCAAAAAGAATTTGCGGACCAAGCAAACCTTGAATCGGCTCTTTCAAACCAAGAAAAAGATGTTGAAGAAGATTATACGGGATCGGACATGAAAAAACATAAAAATAAAAAGCAATACAAGAACAATACAAAAGCGGAGTTTGATTTCTTACTAAAAAGGCATTTTCATTTTCAATTACGATGGGATTCTATTTTAACTAAAAAAAAAATCAATAATATCAAAGTATATTGTCTCCTGCTTAGACTGATAAATCCACGAGAAATAACTATATCGTCTATTCAAAGGGGAGAAATGAGTCTTGATATTCTGATGATTCAGAAAATTTTAACTCTTACCGAATTGATCAAAGGAGGGATTTTGATTATTGAACCAATTCGTCTATCTATAAAAAATAATGAGCAATTTCTTATGTATCAAACCATTGGTATTTCATTGGTTCAGCAAAGTAAACACAAAATCAATCAAAACTACCGAGAAAAAACCCGTGTTGATAAGAATTCTGATGAAGTCATTACAAAATATAAAAAGATGACTGGAAATAGAGATAAAAATCATTATGATTTGTTTGTTCCTGAAAATCTTCTATCACCTAGACTTCGAAGAGAATTTAGAATTCTAATTTGTTTCAATTCTAGGAATAGAAAGGATATGCATAAAAATTCAGGATTGGGGAATGAAAATAAGGTAAACAGTCCGGTTTTGGATAAAAGCAAAGGATATAAAAAGAAACTTATTAAATTAAAGTTAGTTCTGTGGCCCAATTATCGATTAGAAGATTTAGCTTGTATGAATCGGTATTGGTTTGATAGCAATAACGGCAGTCGTTTCAGTATGATAAGGATACATATGTATCCGCGATTGAAAATTCATTACTAGTACATTTTTGCTATCTTTCCCATATCGCAGCGGGTCTATGACGACAAAGAGGTGCACACCTTCATTGTCTTACATTACATTCTGATACATGTAATTCAATGACATATCAATTCGATCTAGAAATGAATCACTAAAATCAGAAGATTTTAGGATTAAGTTTTTAGATCGAATTGAATCCGGAAAACAACCATCCTTTTGTATACCCTTTCAAATAGAATTTCAAAATCACAATAGGATTGATTTCATTTGATTTAAGTTTATTAAATCAAATTGAAAAGTAGAAGTAAATTA